TACTATGATTCGCATTTCGAACAGGCATGAATACAGCATCTATAGGATAACTTCCGTCTTGAAAGTTATTTGGCGTTTTTATACGATATCCGCGATTCCTCTCGATTTGTAATTCAATACACAAATTAATTGGTTCTGTTAGGTTAGCTATATACTGTGTATTATCAACAATTTCCACAGAAGGTGGTAAGATAATGTCTTGAGCAGTTACATATCCAGGACCCTTGAGACAAATAGACGCGTTACGAGTTCCATACAGATTACTTTTCAAGACAATTTCTTTCAAATTCATTAAAATTTCATGTACGGATTCTTGAATACCTACTATGGTAGAATATTCATGTGGTATTTTCTCAGATTTTGCGCGTGTGATACATGTACCTTCTATTTCTCCGAGCAAAGCTCTTCGCATTGCAATGCCTATTGTATCGGCTTGACCTTTCATAAGTGGGGCCAGAATAAAGCGTCCATAATAAAGACGCTTACTGTCTGCTCTTGATTCAACACACTTCCACTGTAGTGTCCGAGTAGATACTGTTACTTTCTCTCGAACCATAGTATATTATTTGATCAAATCATTGAATTATTTATTTCTCTTGAAATCTCTTCAATGTTTATTTTTACACACGTCTTTTTTTAGGAGGCCTACAGCCATTATGTGGCATAGGAGTTACATCCCGTATGAAACTTAATAGTATACCACTTCTACGAATAGCTCTTAATGCCGCATCTCTTCCGAGACCCGGGCCTTTTATCATAACTTCTGCTCGTTGCATACCTTGATCCACTACTGTCCGAATAGCATTTCCTGCTGCGGTTTGAGCGGCAAATGGTGTACCCCTTCTTGTACCCTTGAATCCACAAGCCCCGGCAGAGGACCAAGAAATTACTCGACCCCGTACATCTGTAACAGTCACAATGGTATTGTTGAAACTTGCTTGAACATGAATAACTCCCTTGGGGATTCTACGTGTATTCTTACGTGAACCAATACGTCTATTTCTACGCGAACCAATTTTTGGTATAGGTTTTGCCATATTTTATCATCTCATAAATATAAGTCAGAGATATATGGATATATCCATTTCATGTCAAAACAGATCTTTATTCTTTTTTTTTTTTTTTTTACTTATTTATTTGTACATCTGTACATCGGGTCCTTTAGATTTCGAGAGTCTTTTTGTTTTAGAAAGATTATCCTTGTCTTTGTTTATGTCTCGGGTTAGAACAAATTACTATAATTCGTCCCCGCCTACGGATCAATCGACATTTTTCACAAATTTTACGAACGGAGGCCCTTATTTTCATATTTGTCATTCCTATTTTTAATTCCGAATCTACTTATTGGAAGAAAATAAGTTTCTTGAAATTTTTAATTTCGAATTGTATCCTCACGAAAGAATGTTGAAATTGAAAAAACCGCCTAATCATTCAAGTCTTTGCTTTGGAGTCTCTAAATTATACGCCCTTTGGTTGAATCATAAGGACTTACCTCAATTTTGAGTCTATTTCCTGGTAGTATACGTATAAAACTACATGAAATCCTTTACGAAACAAAAACCAGAATAATTTTTTTGTTATCTAAACGAATCCGGAAGATACATACCATCGGTAAGTTGTTCAGTAATTAAACCCTCATGAATCCATTTTTGTTGTTTCATTCCAGGTAAAACCGCTTTGAAGTATCAACTAATGTAAGAGGGATAATATTATAAATTTGTCCTTTCTCTTTTTTCACAAATATGACCGTGTCGGCTATTGGAAAGATTACCATATATAACACAAAACTTCTCCGCCGATTCCTTCTAGTCGAGCCTTTCGGTCTGTCATTATACCTCGAGAAGTAGAAAGAATTACAACCCCCATTCCGCCTAAAATTCTAGGAATTCGTTGATAGTTAGAATATATTCGTAGACCGGGTCGACTGATCCGTTTTAAATTTAAAACAGTTCTATATGGTCCTTTCCTATTTCTTCTATGTCGTAGGGTTAAAACCAAAAAATATTTATTGCTTTCTTGATGTTTTCTCACGTTTTCAATAAAACCTTCTTGTAAAAGGATTTTAACAATATTTTCAGTGATGTTAGTAGATGGTATTCGAACTGTTCTTTTTTTATTCATGTCAGCATTTCGTATAGAGGTTATTATGTCAGCAATAGTGTCTTTACTCATGATAAACTAAGATTTTTGTTTCCCCCGAATTTTGATATAATCAACATGCTCTTTTTCTTTTTTTCTGAATTTTTTAATATTTATGAATTCTTTTTTTTTTTTTTTTAATATTTATGAATTATTAAAGATATATACGTGATAGATAAACAATTTACTAATTAATTAAATAAATTTAATCAATTTCATTCAAATACTATATTAAGGTCTTCCCCTATAATACTTCAGGTGCTAATGAAACTATTTTAGTGAAATTTAACTGTCTTAATTCCCGGGCGATCGCGCCGAAAATTCGGGTTCCTTTTGGATTTCCTTCTTGATCAATAACAAC